TTTTTTTTTAAAGTTTCTTTATTTAATATATAAATTGAAAGTTTTTTTTTTAGATTACATTATGTATGAATTACTTTAAGAGCAAATAATTTTTATGTTATTAGGTCAGATTTTTTAAATCTTTATGCGTTTTAATATAAATTATTTATTATAATATATTAAATCTAATATAATATATCATTATAAAGCTTTATTTATTAATTATTAATTGATTATCTAAAATGAATGTATTTATAAAAATTACAGGAGTTTAATTTTTTTAGAGAGAAATAGGTATTATATAATAATATATTTATATTTATGTAATTGATCATATTACATTATTAGTATTATTATTATACATTAAGTACTTATATTAAATTATGCATTTATATTATTCAATCTTTCTTTGTAAACAAAAAAAAGAAAGATTAAATTACACATAGTGTACAAAACATTTGTTGGAATATTATGTACCATCCTTATCTTTATTTATATATATAGAAGTATGTTTGTTGTTCTGCTGGAGATATATTCTATAATTTTTTATTTATTTATTTACTGTTCTTTTTTTTATTTCTATATTAAATTGATTATTTAATAATTCCTTAATATTTAATTTTAATTTCTTGAAAAAAGTTTGGGTAAAGTTTTATTCTGGCTTTAAAATTTATTTGTTCTTTGTGTTATATGTAAGTTTTGTTTACTAAATGTTCTTTTTGCAGTAATTTAATTTAATTATCAAGTTACTTTGGAATTAGTAATTGATTTAATATCAGCCTATTTCGTGCCAGCAGTTGCGGTTATACGATTGATGTAAATAAATATTTTTGGTGATGGCAGTTAATGTTTTTTTGAGTATATTTTAAGATTTTTAAGGTGAAATTTTATTTTTTAATATTATTCTTATTATGAATCTGTGAAGTTTAAATAATAAACTAGGATTAGATACCCTATTATTTTAAGTGTTAAAATTACTTACCTGGGTAAGTATTAGTTAAGGTCTTTAAACCCAAAGAATTTGGCGGTACCTTATTCCATTCAGAGGAACCTACCCCGTTATTGATAGTGCACGATTTACTTTACTTAATTTAATTGTTTGTATATCTCCGTTATCAGAAAATCTTTTTAGAGGTATAATTTTCTTGATTTATAATTATAAAATATTTCAGGTCAAGGTGCAGCTAATAATTAAGTGGTGGTGGGTTACAATTAATTTTTTTTAATATGGATTTAATAATTAAATTTTTAATGAAGGTGGATTTGATAGTAATTTAATTTATTTAATTTATTGATATTGGCTCTGAGGTGTGTACACATCGCCCGTCGCTCTCATTATTAATATAATTTATTTAGTTTATTGTTAATTAATTGAGATAAGTCGTAACATAGTAGATGTACTGGAAAGTGTATCTAGAAAGTTTAAATCAAGTTAAAACTTATTAGTAAAGTATTTCATTTACACTGAGAATTTTTCTGTGCAATTCAGGATATCTTGATTAATTAATATATTATATTATTTTTTGTTTATTTATTTTTTAATAAAAATAATTTTATTGTTTGTTTGTTTTAGTATATTTTATAGAATAAATTTGTTTAATTATAGTGTATTTATAATGTGATTGGTTTATGAAATATTTTTTATTAGATAAAAGTAGATTTAGTTTATTGTACCTTTTGTATCAGGGTTTATTAAAATTGTATTATTTATTTAATTATCTCGATTTAGATTGATTTATGATCAACTTATTTTTAATGTTTTATAATTATTTTAGAGTTGATCATAGAAATGAAATGTTAATCGTTTTCTAAGTTATCTAGTTTCTTAAGAAAAAATTTAATTTTTTATAGTTAATTTTGTTTATCTAATTTTTTAGATAAAAATATTATCTAGTTTATTTTTTAGGGGATAAGCTCTAAAAATAATATCCTATAATATTTATTGTTAAATTTAATAGTAAGCTTTAGACCAGCTATCTTTAATGATTACGTTTTATTTCATTATTTTATATTTTGATTTTATAATTATTTTAGGTTTATTATTAAGATGAAGAATTTAATTTTATAATTTTTGTAATAATGATGGGATTAGTATATTAGTTAGTTTATAATTTTTTTAGAAAGAATTTATTATAAGGAATTAGGCAATTTTAATTTCCGCCTGTTTATCAAAAACATGTCCTCTTGTTAATATTTTGAGGTCTGGTCTGCTCACTGAAAGTTTTAAATAGCCGCGGTATTTTGACCGTGCAAAGGTAGCATAATCATTAGTCTTTTAATTGAAGACTGGAATGAATGGTTTGACGAGAAATTAACTGTCTCATAATAATTTATAGAATTTAACTTTTAAGTTAAAAGGCTTAAATTTTGTTTTAGGACGAGAAGACCCTATAGAGCTTAACATAAATATTATATTTGGTTTTTAGTTAATCTTTCCATATTTAGTGATAATGTTTTGTTGGGGTGACATGAAGAATAAATAAACTTTTCATTTTAAAATCATTGATTTATGTTTATCTTGATCCATAATTTATGATCATAAGATTAAGTTACCTTAGGGATAACAGCGTAATTGTTTTTGAGAGCTCATATCAACAAAATAGATTGCGACCTCGATGTTGGATTAAGATTAGTTTTAGGTGCAGTAGTCTAAAAACTAGGTCTGTTCGACCTTTAAATTCTTACATGATCTGAGTTCAGACCGGCGTAAGCCAGGTCGGTTTCTATCCTAAATTATATAATTATTCATATTAGTACGAAAGGACCATATGAATAAAATATTTTTTTATTTGGAATAATATTAATATTTACTATTTTGACAGATTAATGTATTGAATTTAGAATTCATTTATGTGAATTATTTCACAAATAGTATTGATATTTTATGATTTACTTATATTTATATTAAATTTTCTTATTTTAGTTATTTGTGTTTTAATTAGAGTTGCTTTTTTAACTTTATTGGAACGTAAGGTTTTAGGTTATATTCAAATTCGTAAAGGTCCAAATAAAGTTGGATTTTTAGGTATTCCTCAACCTTTTAGTGATGCAATTAAATTAATTTGTAGGGAGCAGCCGATTCCAATTTTATCAAATTACTTATTCTATTATTTTGCTCCTGTTTTTAATTTAATGATTTCTTTAATTGTTTGAATAATTTTTCCTTATATAACTTATATATGTTCTTTTTTTTACGGTTTTTTATTTTTTTTATGTTGTACTAGATTAGGTGTTTATACTGTAATAATTGCTGGTTGATCTTCTAATTCAAATTATTCTTTATTAGGTTCTTTGCGTTCTGTTGCTCAAACAATTTCTTATGAGGTAAGATTAGCTTTAATTTTATTATCTTTAATTATTTTAATTGGTAGATTTAATATATTTGATTTTATAAATTATCAATTTTATTGTTGGTTTATTATTATTTCTTTTCCTTTATTTTTATCTTGTTTTTCTTCTTGTTTAGCAGAAACTAATCGTACACCTTTTGATTTTGCTGAAGGTGAATCTGAACTAGTTTCTGGATTTAATATTGAATATGGTGCTGGTGGATTTACTTTAATTTTTTTAGCTGAATATACTAGAATTATTTTTATAAGAATACTTTTGACTTTAATTTTTTTAGGAGGTAACTTTTATTCTTTTATATTTTTTGTAAAGCTTGTGGTTATATCATTTGGTTTTATTTGGGTTCGTGGTACTTTACCTCGTTTTCGTTATGATAAGCTAATATATTTAGCTTGAAAAAGTTTTTTACCATTATCTTTAAATTTTTTCATTTTCTTTGTTGGTTTAAAGATTTTATTAATTTCATTAATTTAATTAAATTTTTCTAGAATTAAAAGTTAATAGAAGATTTAAACTTCTAGTTTTATGTTTTCAAAACATATGCTTTTCCTAAGCTAATTAACTAAATTTAATTCCTAATTAATATATCTCAAATATAAGCTATATGAACATTAATAAGAAAATATAAAAAGTAAATAATTGTTAAAATTTGTCCTGTTATAATATAAGGTTCTTCAACTGGTCGTTTTCCAATTCATGTTAATAAACAAACAACTACTACTATAATTCAGAATAGAATTTGGTTAATAGGGTAAAATTGAATACCCCGAAAAGGAGTTTTATTATAAAATGGTAAAATTATTAAAATACTAATTGATAAAAATAATGCAATAACTCCTCCTAATTTGTTTGGAATAGATCGTAAAATTGCGTAGGCAAATAAAAAATATCATTCTGGTTGAATATGAACTGGTGTTACAAGAGGGTTTGCTGGAATAAAATTATCTGGATCTCCTAATAAATAAGGATTAAATAAACATAATATAATTAATAGAGATGTTATTAAGACAAATGTAATTGAGTCCTTAAAAGTAAAGTAAGGATGGAATGGAATTTTTTCCACATCTCTATTTATACCTAATGGATTATTTGATCCTGTTTGATGAAGAAAAAGTAAATGAATTGCAACTATAGCTGCAATTATGAATGGTAAAACAAAGTGAAATGTAAAAAATCGATTTAATGTTGCATTATCTACAGCGAAACCTCCTCAAACTCATTGTACTAAATCAGTACCAAGATAAGGAATTGCTGATAATAAATTTGTAATTACTGTTGCTCCTCAAAAAGATATTTGACCTCAAGGTAATACATAACCTATAAATGCAGTTGCTATAACTAAGAATAAAATAACTGTTCCAGTTATTCATGTATATGAATATATATAAGATCCATAATAAATTCCTCGTCCTACATGTAAATAAATACAAATAAAAAATATAGATGCTCCATTTGCATGTAAAGTTCGAATAATTCATCCATTGTTGACGTCTCGACAGATATGAATTACACTTCTAAATGCTATTTCAATGTTTGATGTGTAATGTATAGCTAAAAATAGTCCAGTTACAATTTGAATTATTAAACATAATCCTAATAATGATCCAAAATTCCATAAAAATGAAATGTTTATAGGTGCTGGCAAATCAACTAATGAATTATTAATAATTTTAATTATAGGGTGTTTTAATCGTAAGGGTTTATTCATTAGTTGATTATATTATTTTACGAATAGGTCCTTGATTAATATTAGTAATTTTTACTACTGCAATTAGTGCTAGAAATAAATAAATTATTATTATTATTGTAATAATGAATGTTGGATTATTATATAATTTAAATATAGATAAAGTTATTTCTTGGAAATTAATTGATTTGTTTAAATTTATTGTTTCTGAATTTTTAAATCAGTCTAAAATTAATATTTGATCAAAAATAATTAGTATAAATATAGTAATAATTCATATAATTAAAGTTAAAATAATGACAATTGATTTTAGTTGAAATATTTCATTTGATGCAATTCTTGTAATATAAATAAACAAAACTAATATACCTCCTAAAAATGTTAAGAATAAAATATATGATAATCAAAATCTTTCTATGATTGTTCCTGTTAATAATCCAACAAGAAGGGTTTGAAAAATAATAAATAATATTATTGATATAGGGTGTCTTAATTTAATAAAATTAATATTTATTACGTTTGATAAGGCTATAATTATTATTTTAAACATTTCAGGGGTTAGTTTATAAAATATCAGTTTTGGAGACTGAGGATAGAGATCTTTCTCTACCCCTGAAGTTTTAAAAGTGGGGGCTTATTCTTATTTCTGGTTTACAAGACCAGCGTTTTTTTTAAACTATTAAAACTAATGTTTGTATTTTCTATTTTTACTTCTTTATTAATTTATTTTTCTGGTGTTTATGTTTTTTCTTCTAAACGGAAGCATTTTTTGATAGTTTTATTAAGATTAGAATATATTGTTCTTTCTATATTTATATTAATTGTTGTTTTTTTAATTAATTTTGATTATGATTATTTTTTTCCTATTATTTTTTTAGTTTTTTCTGTTTGTGAGGGTGCTTTAGGTTTATCTATTTTAGTTTCTATAATTCGTTCTCATGGTAATGATTTTTTTAGTTCTTTTGGATTATCTTTATGTTAAAGTATTTGTTTATAATTATTTTTTTGATTCCTCTTTGTTTATCAATTAATTTTTGGTGATTGGTTCATTCTATAATGTTTTTGTTTAGTTTTATTTTTATGTTTTGTTGTTATTCTTATTCTGATTTTAATATAATTGGTTATTATTTTGGAGTTGATTATTTTTCTTTTAGTTTAATTTTATTAAGATTTTGGATTTGTTCATTAATAATTACTGCTAGAAGTTCAGTTTATTTATTTTTATATCATTCTAATTTTTTTAGATTTATGGTTTTATTTTTAATAATTATATTATATTGTTCATTTGCTAGATTAAATTTATTGTCTTTTTATATTTTTTTTGAGGGTAGACTAGTTCCTACTTTACTTTTAATTTTAGGTTGAGGTTATCAGCCTGAGCGTCTTCAAGCTGGTGTTTATCTTATTTTTTATACTTTGTTTGCTAGTTTACCTTTATTATTGGTTTTATTTTATGTTTATTATTATGTTAATACTCTTTATTTTCCTTTATTAATTGATTTTAGTTCTTTTTATTTTATGTTTTATGTTTTTATAATCTTGGCTTTTTTAATTAAAATACCAATGTTTTTGGTTCATCTTTGATTACCAAAGGCTCATGTAGAGGCACCTATTTCTGGTAGAATGATTTTAGCTGGTGTATTATTAAAGCTTGGTGGTTATGGTATTTTTCGTGTAATGAAGGTTATTTCTTTTTTAGGTTTAAAATTTAATTATTTTTGGTTGTGTTTAGGTTTATCTGGTGGTGTAATTGTTAGATTTATTTGTTTTCGTCAAGTTGATTTGAAATCTTTAATTGCTTATTCTTCAGTTGCTCATATAAGAATAGTTATTGGTGGTTTAATAACTATAAATTGGTGAGGTTGTTTTGGTTCTTTGTCTTTAATGATTGGTCATGGTTTATGTTCATCTGGATTATTTTGTTTATCAAATATTATTTATGAACGCTTAGGTAGACGAAGATTATTAATTAATAAAGGAATGATTAATTTAATACCTAGAATGGCTTTTTGATGATTTTTATTGAGATCATCAAATATGGCTGCTCCACCTTCTTTAAATTTAGTTGGTGAGTTGAGTTTATTAAATAGAATTATTTCATGATCTTCATTTACTTTTTTGTCTCTTATTTTTTTATCTTTTTTTAGTGCTGTTTATACATTATATATATATTCTTATTCTCAACATGGTTCTTATTATGTTGGTTTATACACTTTTTCACTAGGTTATTTTCGTGAATATCATCTTTTATTTTTACATTGACTTCCTTTAAATATTTTATGTTTAAAGGGTGAGTATTTTTTCATTTAATATTGCTTAGGTATTTTAATATAAAATGTTGTTTTGTGGAATCAATGATATGAGTTTTCATCTTAGGTCGTGTATTTATTTTCTATTTGTTCTTTAAGTTTTTTTTCTTTGTTTTTATCTAGAACATTGGTTTTTATTTTAGGTATTTATTATTTAATAATTGATTATATAGTTTTTATTGAGTGAGAGTTATTTAATTTAAATAGTTCAATAGTTGTTATGACTTTAATTTTTGATTGAATATCTTTAATTTTTATATCTTTTGTTATATATATTTCTTCTTTAGTTATTTATTATAGAGAGGATTATATAATTGGTGAAAAAAATATTAATCGTTTTATTATTATTGTATTAATATTTATTCTTTCAATAGCTTTTTTGATTATTAGACCAAATTTGATTAGAATTTTATTAGGTTGGGATGGTTTAGGTTTAATTTCTTATTGTTTGGTTATTTATTATCAGAATGTAAAGTCTTACAGTGCTGGTATATTAACTGCTTTATCTAATCGAATTGGTGATGTTGCTATTTTAATTTCTATTGCTTGAATGTTAAATTTTGGAGGTTGAAATTATTTATATTATTATGATTTTATTTCAATTTCTTTTGAGATAAAGTTAATTACTATATTAATTATTTTAGCTGCAATAACTAAGAGTGCTCAAATTCCTTTCTCTTCTTGATTGCCTGCAGCTATAGCTGCTCCTACTCCTGTTTCTGCTTTGGTTCATTCTTCAACTTTAGTAACTGCTGGTGTATATTTGTTAATTCGATTTAGTCCTATATTAGATGCTTATAATTTAGGTTGGTTTTTATTAATAATTGGTTGTATAACTATATTTATAGCTGGTCTTGGTGCTAATTTTGAGTTTGATTTAAAAAAGATTATTGCTCTTTCTACTTTAAGACAACTTGGGTTGATAATAAGAATTTTATCTTTAGGTTATTCTAAGCTTGCTTTTTTTCATTTATTATCTCATGCTTTATTTAAGGCTTTATTGTTTATGTGTGCAGGTTCATTTATTCATAATTTAAAAGATTCTCAGGATATTCGTTTTATAGGTTCTATTATTAGTTTTATACCTTTAACTTCTATTTGTTTTAATGTTTCTAGATTATCATTGTGTGGTATACCTTTTTTAGCTGGGTTTTACTCAAGGGATTTAATTTTGGAGATAGTTTGTTTAAGATGAATTAATTGTTTTATTTTTTTCTTATATTTCTTTTCTACTGGTTTAACGTCTTCGTATTCATTTCGTTTATTTTATTATTCTATTTCTGGTGATAATAATTATTATTCGAGATTTTCTTTTAATGATAAGAGTTATTATATTTCTTTTGGTATAGTTGCTTTATTATTTGTTGCTGTTTTTGGTGGTAGATTGTTATCTTGATTAATTTTTCCTATTCCTTATGTTATTATATTACCTTATTATTTAAAGTTTTTGACTATTATTGTGGTTTTATCTGGTTCTTATTTAGGTTATCTTATTTCAAATTTTGATTTTTCTTATAATTTATTTTCTTTAAGTTTTTTATCTTTTGTAAGATTTTCTGGTTCTATATGGTTTATACCTTTTATTTCAACTAAATTAATTAGATATTTCCCTTTAAGGATAGGTTATTTTTTATCTAAGTCTTTAGATTATGGATGAGGTGAGTTATTTGGAGGTCAAGGTTTATATAATTTATTTTTATATTTTATTGGTTATATTCAGACTTGATATGATTATAATTTTAAAATTTATCTTTTAACTTTTGTTTTTTGAATATTTATTTTGTTTATCTTGTTTTTTTTATTTTACTTAAATAGCTTATGTTTAAGAGTTTAACACTGAAGATGTTAGGGAAATAGTTTTATTTTTAAGTATATTTATAAATACATTTGTATTGTTTTTACAGTGAAAATATAATGTTTTGTTTAAACTATATAAATAGAAATGTTAACGGAGTTAAACCGCTAATATAAAAAGTTAGCAGCTTTTATATTGGCTTTACATTTCCTTAATTGGAACTATTTGTTCATTTTTATTATTAACAGTAATATGCCTCTTTTTGGCTTCAATTAAAGAATAAGGGTATATTTACCAATATTTCAGGTCGAAACTGAATGCAATATTTCGCTTCTTAATCAATTAAGGTTGATTGATTAAAAATCAATACTTTTTGAATGCAACCCAAATGTTATGGTTAACTACAACCCTTTATTCTGCTCATTTTAAGGCTCCTTGATTTCATTCATGATATAACCCTCCTAATAATACAATAATAAAGAATATGGATGATGATATTCAAATAATAATGTTTGATGTTTTTATAATAATCACAATTGGTAAAATTAATGCAATTTCTACATCAAAAATTAAGAAAATTACTGCAATTAAAAAGAATCGTAGTGAAAATGGTATTCGGGCTGATCTTTTTGGATCAAACCCACATTCAAATGGTGATCTTTTTTCTCGATTATTAATTATTTTTTTTGATAATATTGTTGCTATTAATATTACAATTATTGGTACAATGAATCTAATTGAGATTCTAAAAAATAAAGTTAAAATTGTTTTTCTTGATAAATATCAATCTTTCTAATTGGAAGTTAGGTGTACTAATTATACTAGAAAAACAATTATCTACCTCATCAATAAATTGAGATATATAGAAATAGTCATACTACATCAACAAAGTGTCAGTATCATGCTGCTGCTTCAAATCCAAAGTGATGTCTAGGTGAGAATTGATTTTTTAAGTGTCGTATTAAGCAAGTTAATAGAAATATTGTTCCAATAATTACATGTAATCCATGGAATCCTGTGGCAATAAAGAATGATGATCCATAAACTGCATCGGCAATAGTGAAGGGTGCTTCTAAATATTCATAGGCTTGTAACAGAGTAAAATAAAATCCTAATAATACTGTAAAAAATAATCCTTGTATTGCTTGAGTATGGTTAGATTCTATAATTCTATGATGAGCTCATGTTACAGTTACTCCTGATGCCAATAGGATGGCTGTATTAAGGAGTGGAATTTGTATTGGATTGAATGGTTGAATTCCTATAGGTGGTCAAATTATTCCTAATTCAATAGTAGGTGCTAATCTACTTCTAAAAAAGGCTCAGAAAAAGGAAAAGAAAAATAGTACTTCAGATGCAATAAATAAAATTATTCCTCATCGAAGTCCAATTGAAACAAATCCTGTATGTAATCCTTGATATGTTCCTTCTCGTACAATATCTCGTCATCATTGAATTATTGTAAGTAATGTAATTCTAATTCCAATTATTAATAAATTAATGTTAAATATATGGAATCATTTTGCTAGTCCTGAAACTAATACTATTGATCCTATTGCTCCTGTTAATGGTCATGGTCTATAGTCTACTAAATGGAATGGATGATTAGAGTATTTTGTTAACATAAGTTTAATAAACTTCTCTTGAATATAATGTTCTTAAAATTGAAAATACATAAGCTTGAATTATTGCTACAGCTGATTCAAGAATTAATAATAATATTTGACCAATAATTAATAAGTAAATTAAACTTATTGTTATAGATGGTCCTGTATTTCCTATTAATGTTATTAATAAATGTCCTGCAATTATATTAGCTGCTAATCGTACTGCTAAAGTTGCTGGTCGAATTAGATTTCTGATAGTTTCAATTATTACTATAAATGATATTAATGCTATTGGAGTTCCTTGAGGTACAAGGTGAGAAAATATATGATTTGTGTGATTAATTCATCCAAATAACATAAATCTTAATCATATAGGTAAAGCAATTGTAAATGTTAATGTTAAATGTCTAGTTCTTGTAAAAATATAAGGGAATAGTCCTATAAAATTATTAAATAATATTATAATAAAAATTGAAATGAAAATAAATGTTGTTCCGTTAAATGATCTACTTCCTAATAATGTTTTAAATTCATTATGTAGTGTAATATTTAATTTATTTCATATAATGTTAATTCGTGATGGTATTAATCAAAATATACATGGAATAATAATAAGTCCTAAAAATGTTCTAGATCAATTTAATGATAAGTTAATAATGTTTGTTGAAGGATCAAAAGTTGAAAATAAATTTGTTATCATTTTCAGTTTAAGTTTTTTTTATTAATTGATTCTCTTTTTGTTTTTCTAATAAATGAAGGTTTAAAGGAGAAAAAATTGATTTGATTAAATAAAATTAATGTAATTGAAAATAAAATGAATAGTGAAAATCATATTAGAGGTGATATTTGAGGAATAAAGGTTTAAACCTCCATCAGAAGTATTTGTTAATTTACTATTTTTTGGTTTAAGAGACCATTGCTTACTTTCAGCCATCTGATGGTCAAGGTGTACTATTATATAGTTATTTTAGGTTGACATTCTAATGTTATATTTTAACTAACTCCTTAAATTATTTTAGATAATCATTTAATGAATATATTAACTGAAGTTCTTTCAATTACGATTGGTATAAATCTGTGGTTTGCTCCACAGATTTCAGAACATTGACCAAAGAATAGTCCAGGTCGATTTATTGTGAATGTTCCTTGATTTAGTCGTCCTGGTGTTGCATCAATTTTAATACCTAGTGCTGGTACAGTTCATGAATGAAGTACATCTGATGCTCTAGTTAATATTCGAACTTCATTATTTATAGGTAGAATAGTTCGGTTGTCTACATCAAGTAGTCGAAATCCATTAATTTCTAGATCTGTTTCTGGTGATATATATGTATCAAATTCTACATTAATAAAATCTGAATATTCATAACTTCAATATCATTGTCGTCCAATTGTTTTAATTGTAATTAATGCATCCACTGAGTCATCAAGGAGATATAAAAGTCGTAGTGATGGTAAAGCAATAAAGATTAATGTAATAGCTGGTAGTGCAGTTCAAATAGTTTCAATTAAATGTCCATGTAGTATATTTCGATTTGTATATATAATATTAAGTATATAAATGATAGAATAACCTACAATTACTGTAATTAATATTAGTACTGTTATAGTGTGGTCATGAAAGAATGATAATTGTTCTATTAGTGGTGATGCTCTATCTTGTAGTGATAAATTTGATCATGTTGCCATAAATGATTAATTTTCTAATAAAAGGTCAAACCTTTATTTTTAGAGCTTAAATCTAATGCACTAGTCTGCCATATTAAAATCTATTAATTAATGGTAGTTCTGAATATCTGTGTTCTGCTGGTGGATTATTTTGTAGTCATTCTGTTGAACTTCTTAAGTTTTCTCTAAATATGATTGTTCGGTTTGAAATTATTCTTTCTCATATGATTATAATAAACATAATAATTCCTACAATAGAAATTATTGATCCAATTCTTGATAATACGTTTCATGATGAGTATGCATCTGGATAATCAGAATATCGTCGAGGTATTCCTGCTAATCCTAGAAAGTGTTGTGGAAAGAATGTTAAATTTACTCCAATGAATATAATTGTGAATTGAATTTTTAATCATGTATTATTTATACTTAATCCTGTAAATAATGGATATCATTGAATTACTCCTCCTATAATTGCAAATACTGCTCCTATAGATAGTACATAATGAAAATGTGCTACAACATAATAGGTGTCATGTAGAACAATATCAAGTGATGAATTGGCTAAGACTAATCCTGTTAAACCACCAATAGTAAATAGAAAGATAAATCCTAGTGCTCATAAAAGTGAAGGGTTAAATTTAAATTTTGTTCCATATAATGTTGCTAATCATCTAAATACTTTAATTCCTGTTGGTACAGCAATAATTATTGTTGCTGATGTGAAATATGCTCGCGTATCTACATCTATTCCTACGGTAAATATATGGTGAGCTCATACAATAAATCCTATAAGTCCAATTGATAGTATTGCATAAATTATACCTAGTGTTCCGAATGATTCAATTTTTCCTCTTTCTTGACAAACGATATGTGAAATAATACCAAATCCTGGTAAAATCAAAATATAAACTTCTGGGTGACCAAAAAATCAGAATAAGTGTTGATATAAAATGGGGTCTCCTCCACCAGCAGGATCAAAAAATGATGTATTTAAATTTCGGTCAGTTAATAGTATTGTAATTGCACCTGCTAAAACTGGTAGTGATAACAATAAAAGGAGAGCTGTAATAGCAACTGATCAAACAAATAAAGGTGTTTGATCAAGTGTTATTCTTTCTGATCGTATGTTAATTGTTGTTGTAATGAAATTAACTGCTCCTAAAATTGATGAAACACCAGCTAGGTGAAGTGAAAAAATTGCTAAGTCTACTGAAGATCCTCCATGAGCAATAGCTCCTGCTAGTGGTGGGTATACTGTTCATCCTGTACCAACCCCTCTATCAACTATTGAGGACATAATAAGAAGAGTTAATGATGGAGGTAATAATCAAAATCTTATATTATTCATTCGTGGAAATGCTATGTCTGGTGCACCAATTATTAAAGGTACTAATCAATTTCCAAATCCACCAATTATAATAGGTATAACTATGAAGAAAATTATAACAAATGCATGTGCTGTAATAATTACATTATAGATTTGTTCATCTTGAATTAGTGATCCTGGTTGTCCTAATTCAGCCCGAATAATTATTCTTATTGATGTTCCTACTATTCCAGCCCAAGCTCCAAATAAAAAATATAGTGTGCCAATATCTTTATGGTTTGTTGAAAATAATCATTTATGCGATAAGATGGCTGATTATTAGGTGATAGACTGTAAATCTATTAATGAGAATTTTTCTCTCTTATCATTTTGGCTTTATATTCAATTATGATTTTAGACTGCAATTCTGAGGGTGTAAAGTTTTTACTAAGGCCTAAAAGGCTGTTCTTTTAATTATAACTTTGAAGGTTATTAGTTTGCTTAACTTAAGTCCTTAAAATGTGAAAATTAAGGTTGATGTTAATACTAATCCTATTGTTGAGATTATAATCGTTACTGGTAGCATAAGATTAAGGTTTTTGGTTTTTACATTTATAAATCATGAATTTTCTGTGTATAATAGAACTAAAGCAGAGAATCTTACCCGTAAGTAGTAGTATAGTGTAATTATTGTTAACATAACTATAATTACTATTAGTCTTGTTATGTTCATTTCCATTATTTTTTGCATAACTATTCATTTTGGTAAAAATCCAAGGAATGGTGGTAATCCACCAATTGACATCAATGATAAAAATATTATGAATTTAATTTCTGTTTTTATGTTTCTTGATGTATAAATTTGGTTTAAGAAGAATAAATTTGTTTGTTTGAATAGAAGTGTTAAAATTATTCTTAGGACTGAATAGATAATGAAGTAAATTTCTCAAATGTTTTCGTTTGAAATTATTGATCTAATTATTCATCCTAAGTGTCTAATTGACGAATATGCTAAAAGGTGTCGAAGTGATGTTTGATTTAATCCTCCTATTGCTCCAATAATAATGCTTAAAATTACAATGGCAAAAATGAAATTATTTATTTGAATACAATAAGATAGAATTATTATTGGAGCAATTTTTTGTCATGTTATTAATAGCAAACAATTATTTCATTCAGAGGTTCCTATAACTTCTGGGAATCAAGAATGGAAGGGAGCAGCACCTATTTTTACTAACAATCTAGATCTGATTATTATTGATGGTACTATTTCTCTTTCTCATCTTATTAAATATTTCATTTGAATCAATAAAATTGAAAATAATAGTATTGTTGATGCTATTACTTGGACAATGAAATATTTAATTGCTGATTCATTAATTATTCTATTTTTATTATTCGTTAGTATGGGAGTAAAAGATAGTAAGTTGATCTCTAGTCCTATTCAAACCCCAAATCAGGAGTTTGATGAAATGGACAGGATCGTTCCTATCATCAATGATGATAGGAAGAGAAGTTTTTTTGAGTTGTTGTTCATTAAAAAGGAGAGTGTTAGTGACTCTATGAATGGGGTATGAACCCATTAGCTTATTTAGCTTACCTTTTTATATTTAAGTGTATGATGCACTTTAGTTTTTGATACTAAAAGGGGTAGTTTAATTCTACTTAATATAAATTTTAATGGAGGTAATGAATTTACTTTATATACCCTATCAAGGTATCCCTTTAATCAGGCACTCCATT